GAAGAAGATCCTTTCCATTGGCTAGAATCCGTTACTTGAACGAAAATAGACCTTGTGGAATCATATTGAATATTTGACAATACATTCCGTACCTTGCTAAAAAACCGATCCTTGTTTACCAACCACACATTGTCTAACCAAATCCAATTCTCTCTCGAGACGTTCCTCCAAAAAACCGATTCGTGCTGATTCTTCCCCCAACTAACGAAGAGATCTTGGCGGAATTGCCACATATGAAATTGAGCACAATTTTGCAAAGAAATACCCCACTTGTTTCTCGAGAAGAGATGGGAAACATGCTCAATATCATTGGATTGCATAGTTGCCCCAGCTCCTTGTTGTTTGAAGAAACTCTCCCCCTGAATTGGTCTTTTTTCACGAAAAGCAGACATGAGATAACAAATCAAGTCTTTCCCTAAGATTTTGAATAGCTGTCCCGAATTCAAGTTGATTATGTTTCGTTTCTTCCTCGGAGAAAGACGATCAAAAAATTCCCAATCATGGTCCTTGCGGATCGGATCATCCGTATAGGATAAAAAAAGAAACTCCAGATATTTGCTATCTTTCTCTTTGAATGAGATCTCAATTCCAGCTACGGTTTCCTTAGATATCTGACAACTAGAATCCCTATTTTTTCCGATCCGGTTCCTCCACCACCGCGAACCCCGGTTAGATTCAGGCATGATACGCTTTTTCTTTATTGGGATAACCCAAGTACTCTCTTGCGGATCCATGAAACAACTCTCAGAAATCTTTTTCCCTTTTGGAAGATACAGGAGCGAAACAATCAACCTATTTCTATTGGAAGACCAAAAAGATTCTTCCAATGTCTCCTTTCTGGGTCCAATGGAATTCATAGGTATAGGAAGAAGCCCCATCAAATAGAGATTTTTTCTTTCGACCATCTTTCGATTGTTAATACGAGATATAAGGACCACTACTACAAGCAGTACTACACCTTTGATCGTGAAATATCGATTGCTTGTTGCACCCTGTGAATCACGTGAAAGTAGGATACTCCAAATTCGGGGGTCAAAGAGTTTCATAAAACGTTCTTGGTGGAAAAAAATGTGAGTGAAAGATCCCGCTGAATCGAATTTGATCCATGAATCTAAGAAATAGTGAGAATTCTTGATCTCTCTCAATATCTCTCTCAATTCGAATATCCAGGATTTGAATTGATGTCGTTTCATTGATTCCTCCTAAAGATTTCATTTCAATTGGAATTTGGTTATTCACGATGTACGATGATCCCTGTTAAGCATCCATGGCTGAATGGTTAAAGCGCCCAACTCATAATTGGCAAATTCGTAGGTTCAATTCCTGCTGGATGCACGCCAATGGGAACATTCAATAAGTCTATTGGAATTGGCTCTGTATCAATGGAATCTCATCATCCATACATAGCGAATTGGTATGGTATATTCATACCATAACATATGAACAGTAAGAACTAGAATTCTTATCGATACTGGAACTCATAGGGAAGAAAATGGATTTATGGATGGAATCAAATATGCAGTATTTACAGAAAAAAGTATTCGGTTATTGGGGAACAATCAATATACTTCTAATGTCGAATCAGGATCAACTAGGACAGAAATAAAGCATTGGGTCGAACTCTTCTTTGGTGTCAAGGTAAGAGCTATGAATAGTCATCGACTCCCGGGAAAGGGTAAAAGGATGGGACCTATTATGGGACATACAATGCATTACAGACGTATGATCATTACGCTTCAACCGGGTTATTCTATTCCACCTCTTATAGAGAAAAGAACTTAAAGCAAAAGACTTAATAACACGGCAATACATTTATACAAAACTTCTACCCCGAGCACACGCAATGGAGCCGTAGACAGTCAAGTGAAATCCAATCCACGAAATAATTTGATCTATGGACAGCATCGTTGTGGTAAAGGTCGTAATGCCAGAGGGATCATTACCGCAGGGCATAGAGGGGGAGGTCATAAGCGTCTATACCGTAAAATCGACTTTCGACGGAATGAAAAAGGGATATCTGGTAGAATCGTAACCATAGAATATGACCCTAATCGAAATGCATACATTTGTCTCATACACTATGGGGATGGTGAGAAGAGATATATTTTACATCCCAGAGGGGCTATAATTGGAGATACCATTGTTTCTGGTACAGAAGTTCCTATATCAATGGGAAATGCCCTACCTTTGAGTGCGGTTTGAACTATTGATTTACGTAATTGGAAGTAACCAATTAGGTTTATGACGAAACCTAGAAATCGATCACTGATCCAATTGGAGTACCTCTACGGGATAGACCTCAACAGAAAACTGTTGAGTAACGGCAGCAAGTGATTGAGTTCAGTAGTTCCTCATAGAAAATTATTGACTCTAGAGATATGGTAATATGGAGAAGACAAAATTGTTTGAAGCGCGCACAGAACCGGAAGCGCCCCTTGTTTCAAAGAGAGGAGGACGGGTTATTCACATTTCATTTGATGGTCAGAGGCGAATTGAAAGCTAAGCAGTGGTAATTAGAAAGACCCCCCGGGGAAAAATAGAGATGTCTCCTACGTTACCCGTAATATGTGCAAGTATCGACGTAATTTCATAGAGTCATCCGGTCTGAATGCTACATGAAGAACATAAGCCAGATGACGGAACGGGGAGACCTAGGATGTAGAAGATCATAACATAAGTGATTCGGCAGATTTGGATTCCTATATATCCACTCATGTGGTACTTCATCATACGATTCATATAAGATCCATCTGTCTAGATATCATCATATACATCTAGAAAGCCGTATGCTTTGGAAGAAGCTTGTACAGTTTGGGAAGGGGTTTTGATTGATAAAAAAGAAGAATCTACTTCAACCGATATGCCCTTAGGCACGGCCATACATAACATAGAAATCACACTTGGAAAGGGTGGACAATTAGCTAGAGCAGCAGGCGCTGTAGCGAAACTGATTGCAAAAGAGGGTAAATCGGCCACATTAAGATTACCATCTGGGGAGGTCCGTTTGATATCCAAAAACTGCTTAGCAACAGTCGGACAAGTGGGTAATGTTGGGGTGAACCAAAAAAGTTTGGGTAGAGCCGGATCTAAGTGTTGGCTAGGTAAGCGTCCTGTAGTAAGAGGAGTAGTTATGAACCCTGTAGACCATCCCCATGGGGGCGGTGAAGGGAGAGCCCCAATTGGTAGAAAAAAACCCACAACCCCTTGGGGTTATCCTGCGCTTGGAAGAAGAAGTAGGAAAAGGAACAAATATAGTGATAGTTTTATTCTTCGTCGCCGTAAATAGGAACATTGAAAATCGAATTTTTGGAATTGGAAATAATATGAT